ATTAAAGAATAGGGTGTCATTTCGAAAAGCAATGAAAAAGGCTATTGAATTAACCGAACAAGCTGATACAAAAGGAATTCAAATACAAATTGCGGGTCGTATCGATGGAAAAGAAATTGCACGTATCGAATGGATAAGAGAGGGCAGGGTTCCCCTACAAACTATTCGCGCGAAAATTGATTATTGCGCCTATACGGTTCGAACTATCTATGGAGTATTGGGTATTAAAATTTGGATATTTATAGACAAGGAATAATAATCCTTTACTTGACCTGTGTTTATGTTTCGATTTTCGGCTGAAACATAAAATGACAACCTTTTTCATTCATTTTTTTTTCCATCAAAAAAATTCTAATTTTAAATTCTATAAGGTTAAATAAAAATTCGTTATGACCCTTTGATAGAATTGCTATGCTTAGTGTGTGACTCGTTGGTTTTGTTAAAAAAAAGTAAAAGACCTAGTCCTATAGTATGAAATATGAACTAATAAATATAGAACTAATAACCAACTCATTGCATCACATTATCTGGATCCAGAGAAGCAGTCAAGATAGGATATTTTTGTCCTATCATTGTAGCAACTGAAATTTTTTGCACTTGGCATAAACAATAGATCTAATGAATTGTCAAGCAAAATTTAATGAAAATATACAAAATAGAAAGGGATGCAGATAAATGGAAAGGTGAGAGAAAGAAAAAAAAGAAATATAAAAGATATATGATTCCAATATGTAAGGTCTTTGAATCATTTCATAAAAGACAATGTAATAAAGCATCAATACAGATACAATTATATGAATCTGTTCTTAGAAAAAGTAAGAGCCTCTAGCCAATAAAGACTAAGAAGGTTGGCTCAAAAACAATTTTAATTAAGAGCTCCGTTGTATAATTCAGACCTAACCATTAATTAAGAAGCGATGGGAACGATGGAACCTGTGAATACAGAAGATTCAATTGAAAATGAATTCTGCTGATTCATTTGGAAGGATGGCGGAACGAACCAAAGAACAATTCATCTATTCTGAAAAGTGATAAACTAACACTACAGCTAAAATAGATATTGAAAGAGTAAATATTCGCCCGCGAAAATTCCTTTTTTTATTGGATTGTTAAAATATGAGCAATCCAATACAATAAAAAACAAAATAAAATAAAGATTTTTATAAAAAAAATTAGATGAATCCGAAAGAATCTCTTGATTCAGTGTATTATTACATGTATACCTTAATTCAATATGAAAATTGAATTCAATATTCAAATTTTTCATTCGCGAGGAGCCGGATGAGAAGAAACTCTCACGTCCGGTTCTGTAGTAGAGATGGAATTAAGAAAAAACCATCAACTATAACCCCAAAAGAACCAGATTCCGTAAACAACATAGAGGAAGAATGAAGGGAATATCTTATCGGGGGAATCATATTTGTTTCGGAAGATATGCTCTTCAGGCACTTGAACCCGCTTGGATCACGTCGAGACAAATAGAAGCGGGGCGGCGAGCAATGACACGAAATGCACGCCGCGGTGGAAAAATATGGGTACGTATATTTCCAGACAAACCAGTTACAGTAAGACCCGCGGAAACCCGTATGGGTTCTGGGAAAGGATCTCCCGAATATTGGGTAGCTGTTGTCAAACCAGGTCGAATACTTTATGAAATAAGCGGAGTAGCAGAAAATATAGCCCGAAGGGCGATCTCAATAGCGGCATCTAAAATGCCTATACGAACTCAATTCATTATTTCAGGATAGTGATGGTAATATAGAACCAAGAGAAATAGATCTTTGAGATAAAAAAACCTTCTGTTTTTTTGTTTTGGACAAACAATATTTCTTTTTCTTTTTCGCCCTTTGCATTTTATTTTTGCATTGAAAGAACAGATAAAAAAAAATGATATGATTCAACCTCAGACCCATTTGAATGTAGCAGACAATAGCGGGGCTCGAGAATTGATGTGTATTCGAATCATAGGAGCTAGCAATCGTCGATATGCTCGTATTGGTGACGTTATTGTTGCTGTGATCAAAGAAGCAATACCAAATACGCCCTTAGAAAGATCAGAAGTGATCAGAGCTGTAATTGTACGTACCTGTAAAGAACTCAAACGAGACAATGGTATGATAATACAATATGATGACAATGCTGCAGTTATCATTGATCAAGAAGGAAATCCAAAAGGAACTCGAGTTTTTGGTGCGATTGCCCGGGAATTGAGACAAAACTTTACTAAAATAGTTTCATTAGCTCCCGAGGTATTATAAGACGAGAAATGGGATATTTGAATTAATATTAATTATTAATATAGTAGATTGTGTATCACGTATATACCTTAAAATAAAAGAAATAATAAACTAATAAGAAAAGCATGTTGCTTAGATAAAAATTCGGAGACACCGCGGATTTTAGTTCATCATGGGTAAGGACACTATTGCTGGTATAATAACCTCTATACGAAATGCTGACATGAATAGAAGGGAAACGGTTCGAATAGCATCTACTAACATCACCGAAAACATTGTAAAAATACTTTTACGAGAAGGCTTTATCGAAAACGCGAGAAAACATCAAGAAAAAAAAAAAGATTTTTTGGTTTTAACTCTGCGACATAGAAGAAATAGGAAAGGACCATATAAAAATACCTTAAATTTAAAAAGGGTCAGCCGACCCGGTCTACGAATCTATTCTAACTATCAACGAATTCCTAGAATTTTAGGCGGAATGGGAATTGTAATTCTTTCTACCTCTCGAGGTATAATGACAGATCGAGAGGCTCGACTAGAAGGAATTGGTGGAGAAATTTTATGTTATATATGGTAATCCTTCTGATATCTGAATTGGATTCCAAATTTCCTATTTGTGAAAAAAAAAAGAGAAAAGACGGGTTGTCTAATATCACTCCTCTATTAGTTAATACTTTAAGGGGGTTTTGCCTGGAATGAAAGAACAAAAATGGATTCATGAAGGCTTGATTACTGAATCACTTCCTAATGGTATGTTCTGGGTTCGTTTAGATAATGAAGATATGATTCTAGGTTATGTTTCAGGAAGGATACGACGTAGTTTTATACGGATCCTACCGGGAGATAGGGTTAAGATTGAAGTAAGCCGTTATGATTCAACCAGAGGTCGTATAATTTATAGACTCCGCAACAAGGATTCAAACGACTAGTGGTTTTTCAACTTCAACACCCCTTCCCATGAGAATACAATTTGAGGTTCAAAATTTCAAGAAACTTATTTTCTTCCAAGAATCGAAATTAAAGTAGGGAATGACAAATATGAAAATAAGAGCCTCTGTTCGTAAAATTTGTGAAAAATGTCGACTGATCCGCAGACGGGGACGAATTATAGTAATTTGTTCTAACCCAAAACATAAACAACGACAAGGATAACCATTCTAGTAAAACGAACTTTCTAAAAGATTTGATTGATATACAAATAAAAAAATGAAGTATTTGTTTTGACATGAAATGGATATATCCATATATCTCTGACTCATATTTATGAAATGATAAACTATGGCAAAATCTATACCAAAAATTGGTTCACGCAGAAATGCACGTATTAGTTCGCGTAAGAGTGCACGTAAAATACCAAAGGGCGTTATTCATGTTCAAGCAAGTTTCAACAATACCATTGTGACTGTTACAGATGTACGAGGTCGGGTGGTTTCTTGGGCTTCCGCCGGTACTTGTGGATTTAGGGGTACAAAAAGAGGGACACCGTTTGCGGCTCAAACAGCGGCAGGAAATGCTATTCGTACTGTGGTAGAGCAAGGTATGCAACGAGCAGAAGTCATGATAAAAGGTCCTGGTCTCGGAAGAGATGCAGCATTACGGGCTATTCGTAGAAGTGGTATACTATTAAGTTTCGTACGAGATGTAACCCCTATGCCACATAATGGCTGTAGGCCTCCTAAAAAAAGACGGGTGTAGAAAAAAGAATTGCAGATATTTCAAGAGAAATAAATGATTCCAAGATATGATCAATTTTTTATAATATTACTATGGTTCGAGAGAAAATAAGAGTATCTACTCGGACACTGCAGTGGAAGTGTGTTGAATCAAGAACAGATAGTAAATGTCTTTATTATGGGCGCTTTATTCTCTCTCCACTTTTGAAAGGTCAAGCTGACACAATAGGCATTGCGATGCGAAGAGCTTTGCTTGGAGAAATAGAAGGAACATGTATCACACGTGCAAAATCTGAGAAAATACCACATGAATACTCGACTATAGTAGGTATTCAAGAATCAGTACACGAAATTTTAATGAATTTGAAAGAAATTGTATTGAGAAGTAATCTATATGGAACTTGTGAGGCGTCTATTTGTGTTAGGGGACCTAAATGTGTAACTGCTCAGGATATCATCTTGCCACCTTATGTAGAAATAATTGACAATACACAGCATATAGCTAGTTTGACGGAACCAATTGATTTGTGTATTGGATTACAACTCGAGAGAAATCGCGGATATCGTATAAAAGTACCAAATAACTTTCAAGACGGAAGTTATCCTATAGATGCTCTATTCATGCCCGTTCGAAATGTGAATCATAGTATTCATTCTTATGGCAATGGGAATGAAACCCAAGAAATACTTTTTCTCGAAATATGGACAAATGGAAGTTTAACTCCAAAAGAAGCACTTTATGAAGCCTCCCGGAATTTAATTGATTTATTTATTCCCTTTCTACATGCGGAAGAAGAAAATTTACATTTAGAAGACAATCAACACAAAGTTTCTTTATCCCTTTTTACCTTTCACAATCAATTGACTGAACTAAAGAAAAACAAAAAAAAAATAGCATTGAAATATATTTTTATTGACCAATTAGAATTTCCACCTAGGATATACAATTGCCTAAAAAAGTCCAATATACATACACTATTGGATCTTTTGAATAACAGTGAAGAAGATCTTAAAAAAATTCAGTATTTTCGCATAGAAGACGTAAAACAAATATTGGACACTCTAGAAAAACATTTCACAGCAATTGATT